GCTCGCGTAGCTTAAAATAAAGCATAGCACTGAAGATGCTAAGATGGGCCCTAGAAAGCCCCGTTTGCACAAAGGCTTGGTCCTGACTTTACCATCAGCTTTAGCCCGATTTACACATGCAAGTCTCCGCAATCCCGTGAGAATGCCCTCAATCCCCCGCCCGGGGACGAGGAGCAGGCATCAGGCACAAATTTTAGCCCAAGACGCCTTGCCATGCCACACCCCCAAGGGAACTCAGCAGTGATAAATATTAAGCCATAAGTGAAAGCTTGACTTAGTTAGAGATAAAAGGGCCGGTAAAACTCGTGCCAGCCACCGCGGTTATACGAGAGGCCCTAGTTGATGGACACGGCGTAAAGGGTGGTTAAGGTTTAGAGTAAATAAAGCCAAAAGACCTCTTGGCTGTCATACGCCCCTGAATGTCTGAAGCCCATATACGAAGGTAGCTTTAATATTAGCCCACCTGACCCCACGAAAGCTGAGAAACAAACTGGGATTAGATACCCCACTATGCTCAGCCCTAAACTTAGACGTTACTTCACAATTAACGTCCGCCAGGGTACTACGAGCATTAGCTTAAAACCCAAAGGACTTGGCGGTGCCTTAGACCCCCCTAGAGGAGCCTGTTCTAGAACCGATAACCCCCGTTAAACCTCACCACTTCTAGTCATCCCCGCCTATATACCGCCGTCGTCAGCTTACCCTGTGAAGGACTAATAGTAAGCAAAGTGAATATGATCCAAAACGTCAGGTCGAGGTGTAGCGAACGAAGTGGGAAGAAATGGGCTACATTTTCTTTTATAAGAATATTACGGACAACACTATGAAAACTAGTGCTCGAAGGAGGATTTAGTAGTAAAAAGGAAATAGAGTGTCCTTTTGAACCCGGCTCTGAGGCGCGTACACACCGCCCGTCACTCTCCCCACTAAATAGCGACAAACGTTATTAACACAAAAGCACAAACAAGGGGAGGCAAGTCGTAACATGGTAAGTGTACCGGAAGGTGCACTTGGATCAAATCAGGACGTGGCTGAGACAGTTAAGCATCTCCCTTACACCGAGAAGACATCCATGCAAGTTGGATCGCCCTGAGCTAAACAGCTAGCTTAAACACCACACTAAATTAATAACATAAATAAAATAATAAGACCTAAAATTATTAATCAAATCATTTTTCCACCTGAGTACGGGAGACGAAAAAGGTTCCGCAAGCAATAGAAAAAGTACCGCAAGGGAAAGCTGAAAGAGCAATGAAATAAGTCATTTATGCATAAAAAAGCAGAGACTAAGCCTCGTACCTTTTGCATCATGATTTAGCAAGTATATACAGGCAAAGAGACCTTTAGTCTGTTACCCCGAAACCAAGTGAGCTACCCCGGGACAGCCTAAAAGGGCCAACCCGTCTCTGTGGCAAAAGAGTGGGAAGAGCCCCGGGTAGAGGTGACAGACCTACCGAACTTGGTGATAGCTGGTTGCCTAAGAAATGAATAGAAGTTCAGCCTCGTGCCCCTTTGATCAAACAAGAAATATCTAATCTAGAAAATAAGAGAAACATGAGAGTTAGCTGAAGGGGGTACAGCCCCTTCAATTAAGGACACAACTTTTCCAGGAGGATAGGGATTATATTAACAAAAATTTATTGTTTCAGTGGGCCTAAAAGCAGCCATCTGCACAGAAAGCGTTAAAGCTCAGACAATATGAAATTTATTATTCCAATAAAATATCCCACTCCCCTAAATATATTAGGCCGCTCCATGACAACATGGAAGAGATTATGCTAAAATGAGTAACAAGAGACAATATTTCTCTCCAGGCATAAGTGTAAGCCAGCCCGGATAAGCCGCCGGCAATTAACGAACCCAATAAAAGAGGGTAATGTAAGCAATATAGAGCACAAGAAAATCACACAAACTACAATCGTTAACCCCACACTGGAGTGCCCCAAGGAAAGACTAAAAGGAAGGGAAGGAACTCGGCAAACACAAGCCTCGCCTGTTTACCAAAAACATCGCCTCCTGCAAAGCTCAAAGTATAGGAGGTCCAGCCTGCCCAGTGACCACAAGTTCAACGGCCGCGGTATTTTGACCGTGCAAAGGTAGCGCAATCACTTGTCTTTTAAATGAAGACCTGTATGAATGGCCAAACGAGGGCTTAGCTGTCTCCCCTTCCAAGTCAGTGAAATTGATCTGCCCGTGCAGAAGCGGACATAAATATACAAGACGAGAAGACCCTTTGGAGCTTAAGGTTCAAGCCCAACCGCGTTAAACAACTTACTTAATAAGAACTAAACCTAGCGGATAATGGAGCTTTACCTTCGGTTGGGGCGACCACGGAGAAAAACTTATCCTCCGAGTGGATTGGGAAATAAACCTAAAACCAAGAAAGACATTTCTAAGACACAGAAAATCTGACCAATAATGATCCGGCCCATGGGCCGATCAACGAACCAAGTTACCCTAGGGATAACAGCGCAATCCTCTCCCAGAGTCCATATCGACGAGGGGGTTTACGACCTCGATGTTGGATCAGGACATCCTAATGGTGCAGCCGCTATTAAGGGTTCGTTTGTTCAACGATTAAAGTCCTACGTGATCTGAGTTCAGACCGGAGTAATCCAGGTCAGTTTCTATCTGTAAAGTCACTTTTCCTAGTACGAAAGGACCGGAAAAGGGAGGCCCATGCCAAAAGTACGCCTCACCCCTAATTAATGAAGACAACTTAATTAAATAAATGGAGGACCTGCAATATGGGCAAAGATAAAGCCACACTAAGATGGCAGAGCATGGTAATTGCAAAAGGCCTAAGCCCTTTCAGCCAGAGGTTCAAATCCTCTTCTTAGTTTATGTTAAACACTCTACTCACCCATTTAATTAATCCTCTCGCGTACATTGTCCCTGTTCTCCTAGCAGTAGCGTTCCTCACACTAGTCGAACGAAAAGTCTTAGGCTACATGCAACTACGTAAAGGCCCGAATATTGTTGGGCCATATGGCCTTCTTCAACCAATTGCTGATGGAGTAAAATTATTTATTAAAGAGCCAATCCGCCCATCTACATCATCCCCCTTCCTATTTTTGGCCACCCCTATACTTGCACTCACACTAGCTATAACACTATGAGCCCCAATCCCTATACCACACCCTGTTATAGACCTTAATCTAGGTGTTCTATTTATTCTGGCCCTATCAAGCCTTGCCGTATATTCAATCCTTGGGTCGGGCTGAGCCTCAAATTCAAAATATGCATTAATTGGGGCCCTGCGGGCTGTAGCCCAAACAATTTCCTATGAGGTAAGCCTAGGCTTAATTCTTCTCTCAGTAATTATTTTCTCAGGGGGGTATACACTACAAATATTTAATGTTACACAAGAAGGCATCTGACTTCTAATCCCAGCCTGGCCACTGGCAGCAATGTGATATATTTCTACACTAGCAGAAACTAACCGAGCGCCCTTTGATTTAACCGAAGGTGAATCCGAGCTAGTATCGGGGTTTAATGTAGAATATGCAGGAGGACCCTTCGCCCTTTTCTTCCTAGCAGAGTACGCCAACATCTTATTAATAAATACCCTGTCAGCCGTTCTCTTTCTTGGTGCCTCACATCTCCCAGCCCTGCCTGAATTAACAACAATTAATTTAATAACTAAAGCTGCACTCCTCTCTTTAGTGTTCTTATGAGTCCGAGCCTCCTACCCACGGTTCCGTTATGATCAATTGATGCACCTGGTATGAAAAAACTTCTTGCCCTTAACCTTGGCTCTAGTATTATGACACACCGCCCTTCCAATTGCATTTGCAGGTCTCCCCCCACAACTTTAATGAGCAGGAACCGTGCCTGAATGCCCAAGGACCACTTTGATAGAGTGGCTTATGAGGGTTAAAGCCCCTCCAGTTCCTAGAAAGAAGGGAATCGAACCCATACTCAGGAGATCAAAACTCCTGGTGCTTCCTCTACACCACTTTCTAAGATAAGGTCAGCTAATTAAGCTTTCGGGCCCATACCCCGAACATGACGGTTAAAATCCTTCCCATATCAATGAATCCTTATGTACTAGTTATCTTATTGTCCAGCTTAGGACTAGGAACTACATTAACCTTCGCAAGCTCCCACTGATTATTAGCCTGAATAGGGCTAGAGATTAATACCCTAGCAATCATCCCCCTTATAGCGCAACAGCATCACCCACGAGCAGTCGAAGCTACAACTAAATATTTCCTCACACAAGCAACGGCCGCGGCTATAATTTTATTTGCAGCCACAACAAATGCATGAATAATAGGAGAATGGGACATTAATAGTTTATCCCACCCACTAGCCTCAACCCTGGTTATTGCAGCACTGGCACTAAAAATTGGCCTAGCCCCCGTGCACTTCTGACTACCAGAGGTTCTCCAAGGACTTGATTTAACAACAGGCCTAATTTTATCAACATGACAAAAACTGGCACCATTTGCACTGATCATTCAAGTGGCCCCCACAATTGACCCCTATCTTCTCTCATCCCTAGGCCTTCTATCCACTCTTGTAGGAGGATGAGGCGGTTTAAATCAAACCCAACTACGAAAAATTCTAGCTTACTCTTCTATTGCTCACATAGGCTGAATAATTATTATTCTTCAGTTTACCCCTCAATTGACCCTCCTAGCACTAGGAACGTACATCTTCATAACAGCCACAGCATTCCTCTCATTCAAGATATCATCAGCCACAAAAATTAATACACTATCTACAGCATGAGCGAAAACCCCAACCCTCATGGCTACCACAGCCTTGGCCCTGCTCTCTCTGGGGGGACTCCCCCCACTAACCGGGTTTATGCCCAAATGACTAATTCTACAAGAATTAACAAAACAAGAACTACCCCTTACCGCAACAATTATAGCCCTAGCGGCCCTATTGAGCCTATATTTTTACTTGCGCCTATGCTATGCAATGGCCCTAACAATTTCACCCGTTACAACCAGCTCTATGTTACCTTGACGAAGCCCCGGCACCCAATCAACACTTACCCTAGCCCTATCCACCATAGTTGCCCTAGGACTTCTCCCAATTACCCCCGCCATTCTAGCGCTAACTACCTAGGGGCTTAGGATAACTTAGACCAAGAGCCTTCAAAGCTCTAAGCAGGAGTTAAAATCTCCTAGCCCCTGATAAGACTTGCGGGACTCTATCCCACATCTTCTGAATGCAAGCCAGACACTTTAATTAAGCTAAAGCCTTTCTAGATGAGAAGGCCTCGATCCTACAAACTCTTAGTTAACAGCTAAGCGCCCAAACCAGCGAGCATTCATCTACTTTCCCGCCGGCAAGCGAGTAAGGCGGGAAAGCCCCGGCAGACGTCAATCTGCGTCTTTGGATTTGCAATCCAATGTGTACTCCACCACGAGGCTTGATAGGAAGAGGACTTAAACCTCTATCTTCGGGGCTACAACCCGCCACCTGACTTCGGCCATCCTACCTGTGGCAATCACACGCTGATTCTTCTCTACTAACCACAAAGATATTGGCACCCTTTACCTTGTATTTGGTGCCTGAGCCGGAATGGTTGGAACCGCCCTCAGTCTCCTAATTCGTGCTGAGCTTAGCCAACCCGGGTCTCTCCTTGGGGACGACCAAATTTATAATGTTATTGTTACTGCACATGCCTTTGTTATAATCTTCTTTATAGTAATACCAATTCTTATTGGCGGATTTGGCAACTGACTTATTCCACTAATAATTGGGGCACCAGACATGGCGTTCCCGCGGATAAATAACATGAGCTTTTGACTTTTACCACCCTCATTCCTTCTTTTATTGGCATCCTCTGGTGTTGAAGCTGGGGCCGGGACAGGTTGAACCGTTTACCCCCCACTGGCCGGTAATCTTGCCCACGCAGGCGCATCTGTAGACCTTACTATTTTTTCTTTACATCTGGCAGGTGTTTCATCTATCCTGGGTGCAATCAATTTTATTACCACAACAATTAACATAAAACCCCCAGCTATTTCACAATACCAGACTCCCCTATTTGTGTGAGCAGTTCTTGTAACCGCCGTGCTTCTATTATTATCTCTGCCCGTTTTAGCTGCCGGTATTACAATACTTCTAACAGATCGTAATTTAAATACTACATTTTTTGATCCGGCGGGAGGGGGAGACCCTATTCTGTACCAACACTTGTTTTGATTCTTTGGTCACCCAGAAGTCTATATTTTAATTTTGCCAGGATTTGGGATTATCTCACACGTTGTAGCTTACTATGCAGGCAAAAAAGAACCTTTCGGATATATGGGGATAGTCTGAGCTATGATGGCCATCGGCCTTTTAGGTTTTATTGTGTGAGCCCACCACATGTTTACAGTTGGGATGGATGTTGATACTCGTGCATACTTTACATCCGCTACAATAATTATTGCCATCCCCACAGGCGTAAAAGTTTTTAGCTGACTGGCCACACTCCACGGGGGCTCAATTAAATGGGAAACTCCTATACTATGAGCCCTTGGGTTTATTTTCCTATTTACAGTAGGAGGACTAACTGGAATTGTCTTAGCCAACTCATCCCTTGACATTGTGCTCCATGACACATATTATGTAGTCGCTCACTTCCACTACGTACTCTCAATAGGAGCAGTCTTTGCTATTATGGCCGGCTTTGTACACTGATTCCCTCTATTTACAGGATACACCCTGCACAGCACTTGAACTAAAATCCACTTTGGGGTAATATTCTTAGGTGTTAATCTAACCTTCTTCCCACAGCACTTCCTTGGCCTAGCAGGAATGCCCCGACGATACTCAGACTACCCGGACGCCTACACCCTATGAAACACAGTTTCGTCCATTGGGTCAATAATTTCACTCGTAGCCGTAATTATGTTCCTATTTATTTTATGAGAAGCCTTTGCCTCCAAACGAGAAGTTCTGTCCGTAGAACTAACTGAAACAAATGCCGAGTGACTTCACGGATGCCCTCCACCTTATCACACATTTGAGGAGCCAGCATTTGTTCAAGTTCAATCAAATTAATCGAGGAAGGGAGGAATTGAACCCCCATGTGCTGGTTTCAAGCCAGCCGCATAACCACTCTGCCACTTCCTTCTAAGACATTAGTAAACTTGAAATTACATCACTTTGTCAAGGTGAAATTGTAGGTTAGACCCCTGCATGTCTTAAGCTTAAAGCTTAATGGCCCATCCCACACAACTAGGATTCCAAGACGCGGCATCACCCGTTATAGAAGAACTTCTTCACTTCCACGATCATGCACTAATAATCGTATTTTTAATTAGCACCCTCGTACTTTATATTATTGTTACCACAGTCTCCACCAAGCTTACTAATAAATATATTCTGGATTCTCAAGAGATTGAGATTGTATGAACTGTTCTACCAGCTGTTATTCTTGTTTTAATTGCTCTTCCTTCCCTTCGAATTCTTTATCTTATAGACGAGATTAATGATCCCCACCTTACCATTAAAGCTATAGGCCACCAGTGATACTGAAGCTATGAATATACTGACTATGAAGATCTGGGCTTTGACTCATACATAATTCCAACACAAGACTTAACCCCTGGCCAATTCCGACTTCTTGAGACTGATCACCGGATAGTAGTTCCAATAGAATCACCAATCCGTGTGCTAGTCTCTGCTGAAGATGTACTCCACTCCTGAGCTGTTCCGTCCCTTGGAATTAAAATAGATGGCGTTCCTGGCCGCCTAAACCAAACTGCCTTTATTGCCTCTCGCCCAGGGGTATTCTATGGGCAATGTTCCGAAATTTGCGGGGCAAACCACAGCTTTATGCCAATCGTTGTTGAGGCCGTTCCTCTCGAGCACTTCGAACACTGATCCTCACTTATACTAGAAGACGCCTCACCAGGAAGCTAAATTTGGGCTACAGCGTTGGCCTTTTAAGCCAAAGATTGGTGCCTCCCAACCACCCCTGATGAAATGCCACAATTGAACCCTGCCCCCTGATTTGCAATCTTATTGTTTTCGTGATTAATTTTCTTAACCATTATCCCTACAAAAGTCCTAAACCATGTTTCTCCTAATGAGCCAACTCCATTTAGCACGGAGGAACATAAAGCCCAACCCTGAGACTGACCATGGCAATAAGCTTCTTTGACCAATTTGCAAGCCCCTCATACCTAGGGATTCCGCTAATCGCTATTGCTATTGCCTTGCCCTGAGTAATATATCCCACCCCCTCAACCCGATGAATCAATAACCGCCTAATTACAATTCAAGGTTGGCTAATTAATCGCTTTACTAACCAGCTAATACTACCACTAAATGTGGGTGGACACAAATGAGCCTTATTACTAGCCTCCTTAATAATCTTTTTAATTACAATTAATATGCTTGGGCTCCTGCCATATACTTTTACCCCTACAACTCAGCTGTCTCTAAATATAGGATTTGCAGTTCCACTATGACTTGCCACAGTCCTAATTGGCATGCGTAACCAACCGACAGTTGCACTAGGCCACCTTTTACCAGAAGGAACCCCCATTCCACTAATTCCTGTATTAATTGTCATCGAAACAATTAGTTTATTTATCCGTCCACTGGCCTTAGGTGTCCGACTAACAGCCAACCTGACCGCCGGACATTTATTAATTCAACTGATTGCTACCGCCGTGTTCGTCCTACTTCCTATAATACCTACAGTAGCAATCTTAACTGCCACCGTCCTATTTCTATTAACCCTGCTAGAAGTAGCAGTAGCTATAATTCAAGCATACGTATTTGTGCTTCTTTTAAGCTCATACCTCCAAGAAAACGTCTAATGGCACACCAAGCACATGCGTATCATATGGTTGATCCAAGCCCATGACCACTAACTGGCGCAGTCGGAGCCCTACTAATAACATCCGGCCTAGCAATCTGATTTCACTTTCACTCCACTACACTAATAACCCTAGGGTTAATTTTACTTCTTCTTACTATGTATCAATGATGACGAGACATTATTCGTGAAGGAACCTTCCAAGGTCATCACACACCCCCAGTTCAAAAAGGCCTGCGGTATGGTATAATTCTTTTCATTACATCAGAAGTATTCTTCTTCTTAGGCTTCTTCTGAGCCTTCTATCATTCAAGCCTAGCACCTACCCCCGAACTAGGAGGGTGCTGACCGCCCACAGGCATTACACCGCTGGACCCCTTTGAAGTTCCCCTGCTTAATACAGCTGTTCTTTTAGCATCAGGAGTAACAGTAACATGAGCACATCACAGCCTTATAGAAGGTGAACGAAAACAAGCCATTCAATCTCTTGCACTTACTATCCTCCTAGGATTTTACTTCACAGCCCTGCAAGCAATAGAATATTACGAGGCCCCCTTCACCATCGCAGATGGCGTATATGGCTCTACATTTTTTGTAGCCACAGGCTTCCATGGTCTCCACGTAATCATTGGATCCTCCTTCTTGGCTGTCTGCCTTCTCCGCCAAATCCAGTACCACTTTACATCTGAACACCACTTCGGCTTTGAAGCTGCCGCATGATACTGACACTTTGTTGACGTAGTATGACTATTCCTCTACGTATCAATCTACTGATGAGGCTCATATCTTTCTAGTATCTAAAGTTAGTACGAGTGACTTCCAATCACCTAGTCTTGGTTAAACCCCAAGGAAAGATAATGAACTTAGTTATTACCATTTTAGTTATTACAATAACCCTATCACTAATTCTAGCTATTGTATCTTTCTGACTCCCACAAATGAGCCCAGACGCAGAAAAACTCTCACCATATGAATGTGGATTTGATCCCCTAGGGTCTGCTCGACTACCATTTTCAATCCGATTCTTTCTTGTTGCTATTCTTTTTCTCCTCTTTGATCTGGAAATTGCACTTCTACTCCCCTTGCCCTGAGGAGATCAACTCTTTAACCCCACCGGAACTCTTCTCTGGGCCTCCGCCGTACTAATTCTATTAACACTAGGCCTAGTTTATGAATGAACTCAAGGGGGCCTAGAGTGAGCAGAGTAGGGTGTTAGTCCAAAGCAAGACCTCTGATTTCGGCTCAGAAGACCGTGGTTCAACTCCACGACCCCCTTATGACACCCGTACACTTCAGCTTTAGCTCCGCCTTTATTCTAGGACTAATAGGCCTAACATTTCACCGCACCCACCTTCTGTCTGCACTACTGTGCCTAGAGGGAATGATACTATCACTATTTATTGCACTGGCTCTTTGAGCCTTACAATTTGAAATAACGGGGTTCTCCGCAGCACCTATGCTCCTACTAGCATTCTCAGCCTGCGAAGCCAGCGCAGGCCTAGCACTACTTGTTGCCACAGCCCGAACCCATGGAACTGACCGCCTACAAAACCTCAATCTTCTACAATGTTAAAAGTATTAATCCCCACAATCATGCTGTTTCCAACAATCTGACTATCATCACCAAAGTGATTATGATCAACAACAACTGCCCAAAGCCTACTAATTGCCCTAACTAGTATATCATGACTATGCTGAACGTCCGAAACAGGCTGGTCCACCTCTAATCTTTATCTGGCCACAGACCCACTATCTACCCCTCTGCTGGTTCTTACATGCTGGCTCCTTCCACTAATAATTTTAGCCAGCCAAAACCATATTAACCCAGAGCCCATTAATCGCCAGCGACTCTATATTACCCTCCTAGCATTCTTACAAACCTTCCTGATTATAGCATTCGGCGCCACAGAAATTATTATATTTTATGTTATATTTGAAGCCACCCTCATCCCCACCCTAATTATTATTACCCGATGGGGAAATCAAACCGAACGTCTAAATGCAGGGACTTATTTTTTGTTCTATACACTAGCAGGATCATTACCCCTCCTGGTGGCGCTTCTACTCCTTCAACATTCCACTGGAACGCTCTCAATACTGATTCTGCAATATTCGCAACCCTTGACCCTAAATTCTTGGGGACATATAATCTGGTGAGCTGGATGCCTAATTGCATTTCTTGTTAAAATGCCTCTCTACGGGGTACATCTATGACTACCTAAAGCACACGTTGAAGCCCCCGTGGCAGGGTCTATAGTCCTTGCCGCAGTCCTTCTGAAGCTAGGGGGATATGGCATAATGCGAATAATAGTTGTGCTAGACCCACTCTCTAAAGAATTAGCCTACCCTTTTATTATCTTGGCCTTATGAGGCATTATCATAACAGGCTCAATTTGCCTTCGACAGACAGACCTAAAATCTCTAATTGCCTATTCATCTGTTAGTCACATGGGCCTAGTAGCTGGAGGAATTTTAATTCAAACCCCATGAGGATTTACAGGTGCAATTATTCTAATAATTGCCCACGGACTAGTATCATCCGCATTATTCTGTCTAGCCAATACCGCTTATGAGCGGACACATAGTCGCACCATAATTCTTGCCCGAGGACTACAAATAATCTTCCCTCTAACAGCAGCCTGATGATTTATCGCCAACCTGGCCAACCTAGCACTTCCTCCCCTGCCTAATCTTATGGGAGAATTAACTATTATTTCTACTTTATTTAGCTGATCCCCCTGGACCATCCTCCTCACAGGAACTGGCACTCTAATTACAGCTGGTTACTCCCTGTATCTTTTTCTGATGACTCAACGAGGCCCAACACCCCCACACATCACGGGTCTTCCACCATTTCACACCCGAGAACACCTATTAATGGCACTTCACCTTATTCCAGTGATTCTTTTAATTACAAAACCAGAACTTATATGAGGGTGATGCTACTAGTAAGTATAGTTTAAATAAAATATTAGATTGTGATTCTAAAGACAGGGGCTAAAATCCCCTTACTCACCGAGGAAGGCCCGAGGCAATAAGTACTGCTAATACTTATAACCCACGGTTAAACTCCGTGGTTTTCTCGCGCTTTTAAAGGATAACAGCTCATCCGTTGGTCTTAGGAACCAAAAACTCTTGGTGCAAATCCAAGTAAAAGCTATGCACCCAACAACCCTAACCCTATCCTCCTCATTAATTCTAGTAATTGCCATTCTCATTTATCCACTTTTGACCACCCTCAATCCCAGCCCCCAAGACCAAAAATGAGCAATTACACATGTTAAAACCGCCGTAAGTACTGCATTTCTGGTAAGCCTGCTACCACTAATAATCTTCCTAGACCAAGGAGCCGAAACCATCGTCACTAACTGACACTGAATAAGCACTGCCCCCTTTGATATTAATGTTAGCTTTAAATTTGACCATTATTCTATTATTTTTACACCAATTGCCCTCTACGTAACTTGGTCTATTCTTGAATTTGCATCCTGATACATACACTCTGACCCGTTTATAAACCGATTCTTCAAATATCTACTTCTATTCCTTGTAGCCATAATTATACTCGTAACAGCAAACAATATATTTCAACTTTTTATTGGCTGAGAGGGAGTAGGAATTATATCTTTTCTCCTCATCGGCTGATGATACGGACGGGCAGATGCTAATACAGCAGCTCTACAGGCCGTCTTATATAATCGAGTAGGTGACATTGGCCTAATCATGGCCATAGCCTGACTTGCAATAAATCTTAATTCATGAGAAATCCAACAAATCTTCTTCCTATCAAAAAACTTTGATATGACTCTCCCCCTCCTTGGCTTAATCCTAGCCGCAACTGGAAAATCAGCCCAATTCGGGCTACATCCTTGACTGCCCTCTGCCATGGAGGGCCCCACGCCAGTGTCTGCCCTACTGCACTCCAGCACCATAGTCGTAGCCGGCATCTTCCTTCTTATCCGCCTTCACCCCCTTATGGAAAATAATGATCTTGCACTAACAACTTGCCTCTGCTTGGGAGCCCTAACGACCCTATTTACAGCAGCCTGTGCCCTCACCCAGAATGATATTAAAAAAATTGTCGCATTCTCTACGTCAAGTCAACTTGGGCTCATAATAGTAACTATTGGATTGAACCAACCACAACTAGCCTTCCTTCACATCTGCACACACGCTTTTTTCAAGGCCATACTATTCTTATGCTCAGGGTCAATTATTCATAGCCTAAATGATGAACAAGATATTCGTAAGATAGGGGGACTCCAAAACCTAATACCAATAACCTCGACCTGTTTAACAATTGGCAGCTTAGCACTAACAGGCACCCCCTTTTTAGCCGGGTTTTTCTCAAAAGATGCTATTATTGAAGCCCTGAATACCTCTCACCTAAACGCCTGGGCCCTAGTTCTTACACTCATTGCCACCTCCTTTACTGCAGTATATAGCTTTCGCGTGGTATACTTCGTAACAATAGGAACCCCCCGATTCCTGCCTCTCTCACCCATTAACGAAAATAATCCCTCAGTTATTAACCCAATTAAACGACTTGCCTGAGGAAGCATTATTGCTGGACTAGTTATTACATCAAATTTTATACCCTCAAAAACGCCTATCATAAGTATACCACTTACCCTTAAATTAGCTGCCTTGTTAGTTACAATTATTGGACTGCTTACAGCCCTGGAACTAACCGCTATAACAAATAAACAATTTAAAATTACCCCTACAATCTCCCTGCACCACTTCTCAAATATACTTGGGTATTTCCCCGCAATTATTCACCGGGCAACCCCTAAACTCAACCTAACTCTAGGTCAATCAATTGCCACCCAACTTGTAGATCAGACATGATTTGAAGCCGCGGGCCCAAAGGGGGTATCCTCACTCCAAGTAAAAATAGCTAAAACTGTAAGTGATATACAACAAGGTATAATTAAAACCTACTTAACAGTCTTCCTTTTAACCACAACCATTGCTATTCTTCTGGCAATGGCTTAAACCGCTCGAAGAGAGCCCCGACTCAGCCCTCGAGTTAATTCTAAGACCACAAATAACGTTAAGAGCAACACCCATGCACAAATTACTAATACGCCCCCTCCCGACGAGTATATTATAGCTACACCACTTATATCTCCCCGCAGTATAGAAAACTCCTTAAAAGTATCAATAATTATTCAAGAGCCCTCGTACCACCCCTCACAGAAAAAATTCATCACTAACCCCACACCAATTAAATAAACCAAAACATACCCTAACACAGAGCGATCCCCCCAAGACTCCGGAAATGGCTCAGCAGCCAAGGCTGCTGAATAAGCAAACACTACAAGCATTCCCCCCAAATAGATTAAAAAAAGAACTAAAGATAAAAAAGATCCCCCATGGCTAATTAATACACCACACCCAACCCCCGCCGCTACCACCAAACCTAAAGCAGCAAAATAGGGCGCCGGGTTAGAAGCTACAGCAACCAGCCCAACAATTAGGGCTATTAACAATAAAGACACTAGATAAGTCATAATTTTCACCCGGATTTTAACCGGGACCAGTGACTTGAAGAACCACCGTTGTTATTCAACTATAAAAACCCTTTAATGGCAAGCCTACGAAAAACACACCCTCTAATTAAAATTGCTAACGATGCACTAGTTGACCTTCCAGCCCCCTCCAACATTTCAGTATGATGAAATTTTGGCTCACTATTAGGACTATGCTTAATTACCCAAATCTTAACAGGGCTTTTCCTAGCTATACATTATACATCTGATATCACCACTGCCTTCTCATCTGTAGCCCACATCTGCCGAGATGTAAACTATGGATGACTTATCCGTAATATTCATGCCAACGGCGCATCATTCTTCTTTATTTGTATTTATATTCACATTGCCCGAGGGCTGTACTACGGATCTTATCTTTATAAAGAAACTTGAAATATTGGAGTAGTTCTTCTTCTACTCGTTATAATAACAGCATTCGTTGGTTACGTTCTCCCATGAGGGCAAATATCCTTTTGAGGGGCCACAGTAATTACCAATCTTCTATCAGCAGTTCCTTACGTGGGGAATGCCCTAGTCCAATGAATTTGAGGCGGGTTCTCAGTAGACAATGCAACATTAACACGATTCTTTGCCTTCCATTTTCTTTTACCCTTTATCATTGCCGCAGCCACCATTCTACATCTACTATTTCTCCACGAGACGGGCTCAAACAACCCCATAGGATTAAATTCAGACGCAGACAAAGTATCATTTCACCCCTATTTTTCATATAAAGACTTGCTAGGCTTTGCAGTTGTCCTTTTAGCATTAACATCACTATCACTATTTTCCCCAAACCTTCTAGGAGACCCCGACAACTTCACCCCCGCAAACCCCCTAGTAACTCCTCCTCATATTAAACCAGAGTGATACTTTCTGTTTGCCTATGCCATCCTTCGATCAATCCCTAATAAACTGGGAGGGGTCCTAGCCCTACTGTTTTCAATCCTGGTTCTGATAGTAGTACCCATTCTTCACACATCAAAACAACGAGGCCTAGCATTCCGACCAATCACTCAATTCCTCTTTTGAACCTTAGTTGCTGACATACTAATCCTAACATGAATTGGAGGAATACCAGTAGAACACCCATTTATTATTATTGGACAACTCGCATCCGTTCTATACTTCACACTATTTCTAGTACTTATCCCACTGGCGGGATGACTAGAAAACAAGGCATTAAAATGAGCTTGCCCTAGTAGCTTAGCCTTAAAGCATCGGTCTTGTAATCCGAAGATCGGAGGTTAAAGTCCTCCCTAGTGCCAGAAAAGGGAGATTTTAACTCCCACCACTGGCTCCCAAAGCCAGTATTCTAAGTTTAACTATTTTCTGCTTATGGTATAGTACATATTATGCATAATATTACATTAATGGATTAGTACATTAATGTATAATCACCTATTAACTAAATGAACCATAAAGCAAGTAATAATAACTATGGTATACATAAACCATAATAATATTATAACCCATAATATCCAACAACAACTAAGAGATATTTCCCCATAATATTGTTCTCAGAATTTTCCTTGGAATACTCAACTTACATCTGTACGTCTAATATTAATGTAGTAAGAAACCACCAACCAGTATAGATAAAGGCATATTATTCATGATAGGGTCAGGGACAATAATTGTGGGGGTAACACTTAGTGAACTATTACTGGCATCTGGTTCCTATTTCAGGGACATAACTGCATAACTCCACATACAGATAATTATACTGGCATCTGATTAATGGTGTGGTACATACGACTCGTTACCCACCAAGCCGGGCATTCTTTTATATGCATAACGTTCTCTTTTTTGGTCTTCCTTTCCTATACATCTCAGAGTGCAGGCTCAACTGCTAAAATAAGGTGGAACATTTTTCTTGCATGAAGATAATGTGAATGAATGATGAAAAGACATAACTTAAGCATTGCATATTTAGAATTCAAGTGCATACACGTTCTTATTCAATACAGCTTTATACTATGTGCCCCCTTTTGGTTTTTGAGCGACAAACCCCCCTACCCCCTACGCTGGGCGATTCCTGTTTATCCTTGTCAAACCCCGAAACCAAGGAAGACTCGACCAAGCGTATCAAAATCAACAAATTACAGTAGGTGTTGACTTATGCCACCACATTATATATATATATATCATATAAAATTTACACATGATGGTTTTTATAAAGCCTAAAAATTAGGATTAAAAATCTATAAAATATCTTCAATACTAACATATCAGACAACAAATA